TTAACTTTTTTAGTGGATTCCTTGTTCAAAAAAAAAAATTATTCGCAAAAAAAAAGAGGCATTTTTGCCCATTTGCTGGTTGAATTCGTGGAATACGATTGAAGTGCGCAACGCAAAAGGGTTTGATATTCAATATCTTCAATGAAATATTGAAGCACGCTAATTACTTTAATTAAGTTCCTATGGCATATCATATATAAATAAGATCCCGGATTGGGTATATCTGTGTAACAATTTCTGTTCTGGGGTTTACATATACACAAAATTACACATAAATGTTGTTATACTTGAAATTGAAAAGGATTTATTATTGAAAATTATTGATACTGATTAGTTGTGTATCAATTGCATTTTCTTATGCCATTAAGGAAACACAATACGAGATCCAAGAACTTAACAGTCAATAGTTAATGGGTCCAATTTCGTTTGCGCTGAATTTTTGATTGTGTGACTCAAAATCCAAATATTTTCTTTCAAAAAAGGAGGGAAATTTTTCGGCGTTGTGTATTTTGATATTTGAGATACTATACAATTAATAGAAGGGTCCGGCTCCAATCAAAACAAAAAAGGAAGGATTTTTTTAGTTTCAGTTTATTAGGAAAGGAATAAGGAAAATGGTATTCCAGATGCAAATCAATAAATAAAAAAAAGGGGGGATTAAGTATTTATTAAGTAATAACCCACCAGGAATAGGAATATTTCCATCTATTTTTATCGTTTTGGCGGCATGGCCGAGTGGTAAGGCGGGGGACTGCAAATCCTTTTTCCCCAGTTCAAATCTGGGTGTCGTCTGATCAAGAAAAAACTCGAAATCCCTTTGCTTGCTGATATAATAGAAGTCGCCGAATCCTTGCCTAGCATAAGCAGAGGAAAAGGACTCGAACTTCCGAAACTTGCTTTATTTTGATTTTAAGAAGCTGGAGGCTAAAAGACTTTCAATCCTTGCGCTTGGGATTCCAGGGAGAATTTTAGTATAGGAAGGGCTAGACTATCAAAACTTCCAGTACTAATGTCTAATGACTGATTCTTGAATTAAACGGTTGAGCGGGGAATTGGTAGTTGTGGAAAGGGTGGAAGATGCTTTGTATACAGACTCGCGAGAATTTATGAGTGCTCAGACATACATTCAAGCAATATTGGATGAATAATTGCTTTCTTTTATAGAATATAGAATAAAAAAAAAGACTAAGGGTTGGGGTTGAAAAATAAAACTTCTTTATTTTCGGTAACACCTAAGCAAAATAGATTATTAATATAATAGAGGGTCTCCCAAGTATTTCACAACAACACTCGGGAGGCCGTAAGGATTAGATCAAACGGTAAATAGAGATATGTGATAGATAGTGATTTATCTTGATTGTATATTGTTATGCTGTTTTATTATGAAGGGTAACAAAAGAAACAATAGGTCTTACTATTCCTGCATGTTCCATTAATCGCCCTCCCTTGATAATTACAAGAAAGTAACTGTCTATCTTGCTTGTACTTAATGCTTCCAAATTCTCCCACAAATCATATCCGAACTTGTTATGGGTGGAGTTATTGGGTTGGTTCATCAATAGCCTTCGTTCAAAATCCCTTTTTGACTCTGTGCCATTGATTACATTATTATTAGTGATCAATAATGGAAGAGTTTCTTCATATTCATAGAGATAGGAGACAGAATTCACATGGATATAGTAAGTCTTGCTTGGGCTGCTTTAATGGTAGTCTTTACATTTTCCCTTTCACTCGTAGTATGGGGAAGAAGTGGACTCTAGGATCATTACTAATTTAATTGAGTTGAGTAATCAAACTGTATTAATGGTTTCATAGATCGTTCTGCAAAGCGTTTTTCAAGAAAAATATCTTCATAGAAAAATTCTACTGGAATCCAGTAAAGTAATGTAATAGATGAAGAATAACCTTTCAATCAAACAAATATTTCAATTATTCCGATGTTTGTATTTTGAAAGTAAAAGGAATACACATGATATGAAATCAAAATTTTTTCCAACCGAATTCATCCTAAAATAAAAATATTCTATTTAGATGAACTTTAACAGAATGATATATGGATATTACAATGAGGAGCAACCAACCCCCTTTTTATTTGTTTCCCGCTTTACTGTTCGAAGAGGAAGTCTATCTGTTATTATGTAGATACGTACTTTATACCGATGGAAACATCGATATAGCGTTTGTCCAACGAAGTACTACGCATAATATTGCGGTGGGCGATTCACATATTGTGCATTTACCTTTTAGACTCCTAGAAATGTTATTTCTGTTTTATCGACTCGCTTAATATCATGGTTCACGCGTTATAAATAGGTGGTATCTACTACTCTTTTTACAAATATGAAGAATTGAATTTCCCACGGAATTCCTTGAATCACCTATCAATGGCTAAATAAATGACTCCTTGTTGGAATGCTAAAAAAAAGATGACTAGATTTCTTTTATATTATAGAATCTATTCTACGCCCATACCATACCTTCTTCCGTTGATTTGATTGTT